TTGGATAGCCGGACGGGGAATCTAATTGGTTAGTAATTGGGTGGAAGATACTTTGTATACAGATTCACGAGAGTCTCTGAATGCTCAAGCATTCAATCAATATTAGATTGTAGCTTTTTTTATATATCCTCATTTTTTTATTTTAAAAGGTGCAAAAATAAAGATTTTATTTTTGGTAACCCTAGTAAAGAATGGGCTGTTTTATGATTGTTTCTTTGAAACAATCAGGAGAGGGTAAGGATTAGATCAAATGGGAAATCGAGTTATGTGATGGATAGCAATCTTATCTTGCCTTACTTCCATATTAAGAGGCCTTTTACTTATAAAGGACAAAAAAAGAAACACTAGGTTGGATTATCCTACATGTTCGATTAATAGCATTCCCTTGACTCTTCTAAGTCTATTCTAAGTCTAAGAGCGTCACTTCTTTTTTTTTTTGTTATTTTTCTTGGACTTAATGTTTCTTTTCTAGATTCTACGAGAAATCCTATAAGAACTTGTTGTAAGTGGATTTATTGGATTAGTTCATCAATAGTGTTGGTCCAGAACCGAACCCCCCCTTTTTTTTTGACTCTGCACCATTGATTCCACTATTATGAGTGAGCAATAATGGAATAATTCCTTCATATTCATAGAGGTAGGGGACACAATTTACATGGATATAGTAAGTCTCGCTTGGGCTGCTTTAATGGTAGTCTTTACATTTTCCCTTTCACTCGTAGTATGGGGAAGAAGTGGACTCTAAGTCTAAGGATACTACGAAATTTAGTTAGCACTTTTTATTATCAAATAAATAATAATGAAATTAATATTATTCATCTTGGATTCCAGTGGAGTAATGTATTAGATAAATAATACCCCTACCAATCAAAGTCAAAGAGATAGTTGATGGATTCCCATCCAATGTTCGTATTTAGATTTGAAACTAAGAGGAATACAAATGATAGGAAATTTCTTTTTCTTTCCTTTCAACAAAATTCTTCCAAAACTTTCGATTTCGATGAACCCGCTCTTACCAGAATTCTGTATAGACAATGAGGAACAGAGGAACAACGGATCCTTTTTTTTTTCAAATTGATTGTAATCAATACCAATCAAATAGATGAAGCAAATAAATAGAATTGAAGTGCTATGCTATGTACATTACATATATGTAATTGATATCTACATATATGATAGATGAATATACATATTTGATTTTTAATTGATCTATATTTAGGTCTCTATCTTTATAGAGTACACCTAAATAATACTAATTAAATAAATAGTATGGTAGAAAGAGTCATATATTTCTTTCTACCATTACTATCGGATCTCATAGAATACTGCTGATCCCAGCCCCATCATTTCATTTAAATCATTTAAAACGCAAAATTGGAATCCTTTATTTTGATTTCATTTCTTCAATCATTGATAAGAACTACGAAGTCAAGTTTCATTCAAATTAATTATTTTGACTGACTGTTTTTACATATATGATAAGTAAAAAAGCAGTAGGAATTAGAATGAACAGTGCAGTAGCAATAAATGCAAGAATATTTACTTCCATAATCTCTTCGTTTTTTTTTTTACTTCGCAATAACTCGGGATTTAATCCCATAGAGCCCCATAGAGATAAGAAATCTTTCCCCTGTAAATTCAAATGGGATCAATTACATCTCGATGATATCAAATCCGCTCAATATCATGAATAACAATAAAATATCGGAGCTGCAAAATGGATTCATTGTCGAGAATTGAATAGTATAACATAGGAAGATCCTTTATCCATACCGAATCAAAAATTTTATTTCTAATCCAATCTGAAATTCCTGTATTTTGAATTTTTTCCCGTTCTTTGCTATAACCTACTTCGGGTACAACCATCTAATGAAGTATCATCTAACCGTGTTTCCACTTCCATTGGTTACAAACCCCCCAAAACCATCGAAGTTAAATGGAAATAAGGACGGAGTGAAGTTTGAAACTTCGTTTTTTTAATGCTCTAATTGTCTTGGAAGACAAAAGAAGTGTGATAAAGATGAGTCCCATTCTAAAAGATATAATCTTCCATCAAATGTACTTTCTTCAATGATATAAGATATAAATTGTGTCAAATTAAAATTCGTAATTGAGATTACATACGATGTCTCTCTCCCACCAATCAATACTAGTTCAAATAATGAAAATTTACTGATTGGTTTAATGAAAAATAAATAAAATAAATAAGGATCCGCGTTGGGAATAAAATTCTGCTCTTTGTCCCCCTTTTAATCTAGTCTAGAAAATAAAAAGAAGAGATTCATTTATTATTTTATTTCTGGGGGCCGCCGGGACTGACGGGGCTCGAACCCGCAGCTTCCGCCTTGACAGGGCGGTGCTCTGACCAATTGAACTACAATCCCAAGCAAATTTAGGTGTATAGAATATCTATTCGTATGATCTCCATTAATTACCCTGTTGTAACCGAGGCGCAGGTGATATATGGATATTATATCCTATGGTTTAGTAAGAGTGACAT